ATTTTACCTAACTCCGGATATGGAATGTATGAAATACCTAGGAACAGAGTAAAAAATCGAATTTTATACTCAAATTGGAATTTGCAACAGATATAAATATAAAGAAAAATGAAAACCTAAACTTATTTTTATAGAATATTTTTATAGAATATAAAAAAGAAATTGATTCAATTTCTACCATTATTATGATATTACATATTCCAACTCGATTGGATACCAAAAAAAAATAAATGAATTCGGGATTTGATCTGTTCGATGAGATAAAAACCTAATAATGAGAAACAATATAGAATTGATTTTTTTAGCACTTAATTCACGGATTCAATTGTTCAAAAAAGAATTCTCCGAGAAGAGAGATATTTTTACCTATTTTTTTTTAGTAGAATTTGTAGAATACAATTGAAGTGCGTAACGTAATAAGGCTTGTATTTATTAAACATGCGCAGATATAACTCTAGATATAGCTATCTATCTATATATGTCTCTTCCTTTATTGTATTGGAGCCCTGCCCTATTCGTTCGGGACAGCACATGTCGTGTTAAATTTCGATTTTCTACTCAATCTATTTAATGAAAAATTTAAAAATTGAAGCACGATAATTTCCCGAAAATTCCATATAAGCATTATATATGGATAAGATACTCGATTAGATAATATCTGTGTAACAATTTATATTCTAGGGTTTACATATACTGATAATTGCCATTATAATGGAAATGGAGAAGGATTTTTTTTATTGAAAAAAAAAAAAATCAATACGGATTAGTTATGTATCAATTTTGATTTTCTTATCTAGGAAAAAACAATAAATTTGAGATTCAAATCCAAGAATCGTTCATGAATTAACAGTTAATAGTTAACGGTTCCGATTTGTGATGAATTTTTACTTTTGTGACTCAAAATTTGTTTTTTCAATAGAAAAAGGGGAAGGATCTCTTTTAAGAATGGGATTAAGGAAAACAGAATTTAAGATACAAACAAATAAAAAAAAATAAGTTAAGTTTAGAACCCCTTTTTGGGGGGATGGAGATATTCTCATATATTTATTTTGTATCGTTTTGGCGGCATGGCCGAGCGGTAAGGCGGGGGACTGCAAATCCTTTTTCCCCAGTTCAAATCCGGGTGTCGCCTGCTCAACAAGAGAATTGAAATAGTTTATTCTGTTTTGCTGATCGAAACCCTGATAATTTTTTTCCAGCAGAAGCAAGAGGAGTAAAAGGACTCTTGATACTTGCTTGATTCTAAATTCTAAACATATGGAGGTTTTGCTCTCTAAAATGCTGTACTGTAAATCCCGTCTCGGATTCAAGGAAAGATTATAGTAGTAAAAAGGAATCGGTAAATCTTGATATGAGAGTCCTTCCACTCTACTACTAATGTAGTGTCCGTTTACTGACTGGGTCTTGAATTAGATTGGGTAGGGATAGGTCGGACAGGGAATCGAATTCCATTTTTAGTTGTGGAAGGGAGGGGGTTTGTATAAAGACTCATCAAAGTCTATGAGCGCTCCGGCATTTATTCAATATTAGTTAGATTGAATAGCTAATTGACTTTCTTTTTTATTTATATATTTTTTTTATTTTACTTAATGAAATGGAGGGCAACAAAATAAAGCATAGGTTTGATTATTTCTACCTGGTAGTAACATTCATTTCCTTAATACGTCCAAAGGTGTCTCCGGATATTTTGTTTGTGCTTAATGTTTTCCGATTATACTAGAAATCATATAAGGAACTTGTTCGATGTTATAATTGGATTTATTGGATTCTTTCGTCAATGGTGTTAGGCCAGAATCCCTTTTTGACTCTATGCCAGCGATTCCACTATTATTAGTGAACAATAATGAAATAATTCCTTCATATTGATAGAGATAGGGGACATAATTCACATGGATATAGTAAGTCTCGCTTGGGCTGCTTTAATGGTAGTCTTTACATTTTCCCTTTCACTCGTAGTATGGGGAAGAAGTGGACTTTAAAGGTATTACTATTTGAGTTGAGGGATCAAACTCAAACTGTCTCAATTGTTTTATAGATTAGATGGTTCTGCAATTTTTTGAATTTAATTAATCCTTTAATTCCATTTAGAATCGTAATTCTATTTTATTCTAGTGGAGTAATGTATTCTAATGTATTGTATGGATAATATCTATATATATAAAATATATATAAAATACTCTTTCAATTAAACAAATATTTCAATTATTCCCATGTTCGTATTTTGAAGTCAAAGGAATACAAATAATAGGAAATTTATTCCAACCTAATTCTTCCTAAAATTTTTCTATTTCGACGAATTGACTCTTACCAAAGTTATATATGTACAATGAGGAACCGCGGAACTTTTTTTTTATTATATTAATTATTAATTCTTTATTATTAATTTATTATTAATTCTTTTTTTTTTTTAATATGATACCGAGATTGGTCTTGAGAATAATAAGAAATCTATAAATTCGAATCGGAAGAATAGAATAAGAGTTGCCTTTTGATTATTTCAGATTGATTGGAACCAATACAAATCAAATACATGAAACAAAGAAAAAAATTGGGACGCTATGTACATTACATATATGTGATTGATATTCTATATATATTAAACCTGTATCTTTATAGAGTCAAACTTTATACACTACAATAACAATAATAGTTCAGATAGTCTGGTAGAAAGAAAAAAAAATCTATTTCTTTCTACCAGACTATCTGAACTATCTGATTTCATAGAATATTGCTGATTCCAGACCGATCATTTCATTTAAGACTAAGACGCGAAATTGAAATCCTTTTTCATTTTTATTTCTTCAATCATTGCAGTGATAAAAACTGTAAGTCAAATTAATCACTTTGACTTACAGTTTTTACGTAAATTATAAGCAAAAAGGCAGTAGGAACTAGAATGAACAGTGCAGTAGCAATAAATGCGAGAATATTTACTTCCATAATCTCATCGTTTCATTTCTCTTTAATTCGCAATAACTCGGGATTTAATCCCATAGAGATGATAAATCTTTTGTCGGTAAATTCAATGGGATACATCTCGATGATATCAAATTGGATCAATATCATGAATAACAATATCTGAGCTATAAAATCGATTCATTGTCGAGAATTGAATAGTATAACATAGGAAGATCTTTTATCCATACCGAATTCAAAATTGGATTCCTGATCCAATCAATAATTCCTTGACTTTATTTAGTATTTTTATATTTCTTATTCTATTTATATATATTTTATTATATTGATATTGAATATATTGATATTGAATGATATTGAATTTTTTTGTTATTTTTTAAGAGATTGTTCTTTCTTCGGTGGAACCCTTACCTTAAACTAAAAAAAAAAGATTATTCATTCCCTCGATAAGAGAGAGGGAATCCTTGTTTAATCTTTATTTTATTAATATTCTTATCCTTGCTTGGATTAGTAATAGGACACATCTATCAAAAGTTCAGTGTGAAATTTGAATGAGATAGATTGTTCCAAATTCAAATAAAAAAATTAGTAATTGAAATTAGTACTTGAGGTTACACAAAATCGGAGCCAGACAAGGATATACTTTTAAAAGTAGTCTATCAAAATAAAAGTAACTATGTTAAATTGATTTTGTATCACGCAAATTCCATTTTTGTGTGTGTTCGCAGTAAACATATAGTACTATATTCCATTGCACAGATTGCACAGATCGGGAGGAATCAAAAAACGCCAGGTCCAGTAGTACGCTATCTCTTTCTCTTGGAATCCTGAATATGACGCTACTAATAATTGTACTAATCCACATATATTTCTTTCCCATCAATCAGTAAATCAGTATTACTTGAAGAAATTTAAATTCTCATATTGGTTTGATGAGAAATGTGAAACGAAAAAAAAAAAAGAAATAAAAAAACGAGGGATCCCTGTTAGGAATGAAATTCTGTTATTTTTATTCCTTTCACAGAAAATGGAGAGATGAATTGATGTATTTTTGGATTTTTCGTGGATTTGTATCCATCGGGACTGACGGGGCTCGAACCCGCAGCTTCCGCCTTGACAGGGCGGTGCTCTGACCAATTGAACTACAATCCCAGGAAAAAAGTGTACAGCATACATATTCTTACGATTTCATGCAAACCTTTTCGATTTCCATTTTAGAGTAGAACCGTTGTGTTGTAACTGACATAGGCGGGACTGATATATTGATATCTGCATGGATATGCACTTTAGCGAAATCGACACGGATTACTAGTAATCTTTTCATTATTACCAAATCGATTGAAAATAAATCTTTCAATGAAACAATGAAAAAGTATTTTTTTTATTTACTTTACCCCTTTCCTTAGACTTTATACTTCCGGATCCTGATATAAATCTAGATCATTAGCAAGATCCGAATTTGATTAAAATACTTAAAAAAAGAAATAGCGGTAATTATGTATCAGATTTTTATTCTTCCGTATCAGCGCATCGGGCATTTCCGGAGAACAACAAATGGTTATATCATTTCGTGGTGGATCGGCGAATTATTGGGCCGAGCTGGATTTGAACCAGCGTAGACATATTGCCAACGAATTTACAGTCCGTCCCCATTAACCGCTCGGGCATCGACCCAGGAAGAATCAATTTCAGTCTTTATTGATAATCTATGATCAACTTCCTTTCGTAGTACCCTACCCCCAGGGGAAGTCGAATCCCCGCTGCCTCCTTGAAAGAGAGATGTCCTGAACCACTAGACGATGGGGGCATACTTGCCCGACCGCCATTCTACTATGTTCATAGTATGAACAGTTTTTTTAAATTGTCAATATAATGGAATGATATGACTCGATCAGAAGGATCTTTGCGTCTTTCAAAATTCCATAGAATTTTTTGATTCATCATTATCATCATTATTTAGATTTATAAATTGTTCATTCCAATCGCCACTCTATAATTCTAAAAAAAAAAAAATAGAAAAATAAAAAATACGAAGGATAGGATCCTTTCAGGAAATGATTGGTTTGCCGGAAAAGGCGAGGGGG